AACAGAAAGACTCCAGCAATCAACCTTTGTCATATATTCCATACATGATACTAGATAGATATCATATTTATGAAAGAAAATTCACTTTAAAGATGCCTTGGTGGTGAAATGGTAGACACGCGAGACTCAAAATCTCGTGCTAAAAAGCGTGGAGGTTCGAGTCCTCTTCAAGGCATAATATTCAGAATGCTCATTGAATGAGCAATTGATGAATAGATATCATATTCATGAAAGAAAATTCACTTTAAAGATGCCTTGGTGGTGAAATGGTAGACACGCGAGACTTAAAATCTCGTGCTAAAAAGCGTGGAGGTTCGAATCCTCTTCAAGGCATAATATTCAGAATGTTCATTGAATGAGCAATTCAATAGAAGATCGTGGTGATCCATTCTCTCTAATGAATAGAGAGTCCACTTTTAAATCGTCCGCCCTGCACCCACCCCCCCCTGTATATACTTCAACAGGAATCTCTAAAGGGTAGATTGAGAGAATAGAAAACTCTAGTAAAATGCCCGCAGTAAAATGCCAGCCCGTATCCCAACAGATAAAGTACCTAGTCCGTTTTAGGGATTAGCGACTTACCTTACCCCATTTAGTGACTTTGCCACTGGGACGTTCCGAAAATGGGTACTATCCGGTCGGGTGAATTCAATAATATACACCTGTTGGCATTCCAGCCCTCGTTCTCCTTTCCGGGCCTATCCGAAAGAGAATCGAGTACTTCTTGGTCCTAAATCTCTGAATAGGACGAACCGCCCCGTGGCTCTCTTTGCTTCGGTACAAAACAATTTGAATGAAGCTGGGTCAACTGGAATCTGTATTATCCATATACCATATAGGGGATCTTCCAATTTAGGAGATCCGTCGACCTGAGACGAAGAAAAAGCTCTAACTCTTTTAGTTAGTTATTCAGTTAAACCGATGGTTCATTATTTGGAATTGTTCCGTGGACCTTAGCTCCACGGAACAATATGGAAGAAAGAGGCCTTTACCACGACTCCACCACTCAGTCAATTCTGTTCCACTTAATCCCTATTTCATGGCCACATATCTTTCCGGCTAAGTAATGGGAAACCCTTCTCCTGTATACATGAATCCAATTTGCATTTTCATTTCATCCGGGAAAATCCATCTTTTTCTCAGCAATGTCTTTGTCATTTGATCCAATAGCCTTCCGTTAGATAGGAAGAGATTTGCTAAGTACTGATAACTCTCAAATAGAGTCTGAGTCTTAGATCCATTAGATAATGAACTGTTCGTTCTAAGCCATCTCTCGCGATGAATCAAGAATTCGAAATACCTTTCTTGCCTCTTCTTGATAAACCAGTGGGAACTGGCGGAGAAAGGACGTCTTTGGACAGTCAAAGCAAGAAGCCCTTCTTTTGAGATCTCTTCATCTGCAAAGAACTCTGGATGCGAAAACACAAAGCTAAGGGCCTGCTCTTTGAGTAGGGAAAAGAGTGAATCCGCGGGGTCCCAAATAAATTGGCTTCCTTGAAAAAAGCCTTTTTCTGTAAAAAATCGAAATCGATTTTGTGTCGGATACTTCATGATTCCACTCTCGAAGAACCCCGTACTATACTTTTTAAGCTCATCCTCTTGAGCTTTAAGCTCAAGAGCCTTTCGATAAAGATAGGCCCCTTCCTTTTCAAGACCTTGAAGCTCTTGAAGCCCACCCTCTTCATCTTGAGGATCTTCAAGATCTTGAAACTCTTGAAGCTCAGCCTCTTCCTCTTTACGCTCAGCCCCTTCATCCTGAAGCTCAGCCCCTTCATCCTGAAGCTCAGCCCCTTCATCCTGAAGCTCAGCCTCTTCCTCTTTACGCTCAGCCTCTTCCTCTTTACGCTCAGCCTCTTCGATATCGATCCAATCAAAGAGAATGAGCCAAGGGTTCCATATTCTAGGAGCCGAAACTATGTGAGTGACTAAAGGCTTCTCTAGGCCAGGGGCTCCTTCTTCTCCCTCTTGTTCAAAGATAGAACAAAATCCATTTTGCATTCTATCTAAGCTTGGTTCGGCCCAAAAAAAGAGTGTGACTTGATCATTATCAAACCGACTGCAAGCTTTTTCTGTCCGTGAGGACACCAGAGCGCCTTCTAGTTCTAATAGACCCTGAGCTAGATAAGAATCATTCTCAAGAAGTCCATAAGAAAAAATCTCCGTTTTGTCATCGGACCCAGTTGAAGACCAAAGGTCTTGAGCGACCGATCCGGCAAAACAACTCAAAAGATACAGAAGTATCGTTAACCTCTTCATGCTCGTTCCAAGCTCGAAGTACCATCTGTACAAATATGAATAACCGTCGTCGTTACACGACTTCTTCTTGATATATACAGAGATAGGATCTATGAGGCCTTGACTTATAAATAGATTTTGTGCAAGAGCCCTTCCTGTCTGATAGAAAAGGATCCCATGATCCGAAATCGAGATTGGCCGGGATTCCACAGCCGAAGTTTGCCTATGAAGAGCAAATCGAATTGTATTAGTGTCTAGAATGTCATTTTTTTTGGTAATACAAATCGATAGGGCCTCATTGGTAAGTGCTGTAAGATCTTGTGTGGTTATAGACATGAATCCATTCGTATCGAACATTTTCTTTTCCAAGTGAAAGCCTCTAGTATATGAAAGAGTGAAAAAGCGCTCCCGTTCTTGTGTACTAACAAGCCTGCGTATCTTAATGCATGTATTGAATCTATTTGAAGCTATTAGTGCGGGATCCACTTTTTTGGGAAGATGAGTCGAAGCAATAACTAGAGTATTTCTAGTAGAACGTCCTTCACAATCCCCAGAGAGAGAATTCAGTAATCCGGCTAGGGTTGCACTTTCCTCATGATACACATCATGAACGTTTGGAATCCATAATATGCAAGGAGTCATTGCTCTTACTAATGCGAATTGAAGGGAGATACCAAGTAGGTGCCGATCCCACTCCTCCATCGCTAACTCCCACAACTCCGTCTCTGCCTCGTCAAGCTCATCCACATCATGACCCTCAATTTCGTTGATGAGAATGGACTCAGGTAAACAATTTAACTGAGCATCAACAGAAATCCCCACACCAATCATATCCTCAATAGCATGCGTATACTCAATACCATCAAGATCACGTCTGGTATCCATCTCAGCCTGATCCTCAATCTCACCATCCTCCTGAGTATCAGGAAGACTGAACTCCTCAATACCCCAGGTAGTATCCTCCTCTTCCTCCACCTCCACACTAAGACTAGTATCGTCATACACATACTCCAACTGGTCACCATAGATCTCATCCAAATGTTGGAAAAAAGGCCAGGAGGAGCGCGCTTCCATCTCTAACGTAATAAGGGGAAAGTGGGTGTTTGTCGCTAGGGATTTGATCAAATAGGATCGTCCAGTTCCTATAGAACCTATTACTAATATACCCCTAGGGGGGGATAGGTCTAAGCGGAGCGAAAAGGGTTTTTCATGAGATGGGAAATGAAAACCATTAACCCCACATGAGGTTTGTGGATAAGTCATTGTCTGATAATGAGCAAGGAATATTCGTCTTTCTGCTAACGAGGATGTATTGAACTCATAACCCAGTAGATACTTCTTCTGAAGGTCAACTAAGTGTCGTAAGTACATTTCTCCCGGTTGTTCAATCATTTGAAAACCAGAGACATTCTTTGAACTATGAGTCAGACTCAATAGAATTTGATCAACCCTTTTTTCTGTCGTTAAGGTGAGGGTGGAGAACTGAAGCAAGTTGCTTCTGTCGCAATCATCAATAGCCACAGAGGTAGAGAGGAAGGATTCTATTTTATCATCAATCCAAGCACCATAAACCCTTTCTCTTTTTCTTATCAATGAATAGATCTCTTTACTTGTATGACTTAAAAGTCTCGTATTTATCGAAAAAGTGATTTGATTGATGGGATTTGGTATGAGACTTATGAGATCGTTAATATCGAAGAGATTTAGATTCCAATTAGAAAAGATTGATTCGACCCCATAATCGCGACCACCACCCTTTATCATGTTGCCGACAACAGAAAGAGACTCCTTTAATTCTTCCATAACAACTAGCAAGATATTCTTTAATCCGAAAGAATTCAGTTCAGATGGAGGATACCTATCGAGAAGTTTTCGCAACTCAATCGTGTATGATGGAATCATCAAAGATTTTACCTTTTTGAGCTCTGTCTGTAACTCAACATAGTCTTTTGAAAGACGGGAAAGATATGTACAAATGAGATATACAGCAACAATAAGAACGAAAAGTGTTGCATAGAGGAACTCCAGAACATTGGGTGATCTCAGATGGGCATGTGTCAATATCAATGGTGACTCATTATTTCGACGAATGCTTTCTGCAGACAGAGTAAGATTGCGTAAACACATCCTCGAAATCTCCCTTACCCGATTCCTTTGTGGAAGAACCCATTTTTCCTTAACACTTTGACACGGTCTAATGATCCCCTGCCTAATATCATCCCTAATATCACCCATAATATGATCAAAAAGGGATACACAATTTTGACGGATACCTAGACTGAGTATCGGCAATAGGTCTGAAAAAAGATCTAAAAAGAGCAAAGTTAGATATTTCGACCCTGTCGAAGTAAAGAACCATGGCATATATGTTTGTAAGAGATTCCATTTTGAGAGAAGGGTTCGATACATCTTCGAGAGAAGAGTTCGAAACATCTGCCCTTTCTCAACGCATTTGTTTAGATTTAGACCTAGATTGCGTTTTTTCCTCTTTTCGCACGGTAAATCTTTTTCAGAATATGGGGTGTGAATCAAACCAATTTTTGAATTGAAATTGGGATCTTGATGCAAGTTCTTCCTTTCTGAATCAGATAAATGAATATCTGAAAGAGGTTGACAATATGTTCTTTCCAAATTGACCATTTGTCCCTCTTTTAGAGGTGTTTCAGAAATGTCGGCGATCGAGTAAAGGGCTCTATCAACTAATGGACCGGGTCGAGTTGATAAATGGAAAGATTTGCACAAGTTATACCTTTCGTCACCACTTTGTTGAAAATCGTCAGGTATGAGTATCTTAGATATCTCTGACTCGATTGGTAAAAGAGTCACTCTCTCCCCAAAAGGAGTTTTTTTTTTACCGCCGAACAACGAAAATTTTTTCTTGCCCATGAAGAAACTATTGAGGAATTGTGCATACAAAAAATCATAATTATTGAACCTATACTTTTCGACAACAAAAGGGAATATTTTGTTACAATAGAAGGAGAACCGATGTGGGTTATTCAAGAATCGAAGTCTATTTGCTTTATAAAAAGCAGATATCAATGAACTTCTATTAAATGCTTTCACGGGATTCAGCCAATTTTCTTGATCGTCGAATAGAATTGATAAATAGGAATCCATATCCATATTATCAATTGTTCCTACAATTTTGGATTTTTGGGAAGTCTCATGATCATCCAATAAGAAGGGTTTCAATTTTTTCAACTGAACGATTTGAAGACCTGTTGATTCTAACAACCGATTCCAGAGTTGATCAGTCGGACCCTTCAATTCATAGATACGGATCTCGGACCTATGGATGGGGATATTCCCGCAACTCACAAAGACAAGGGGCAGTAACTTCGATAACACGAGAGGTAAAGGTAACTTCGACAACAAGTGAATGGGTATATTCCCCCAATTCACAAAGACCACAAAGACAAGGGGCAGTAACTTCGATAACCCGAGAGGTAAAGGTAACTTCGACAACAAGGCAAAAAGCGACTTGTACAAAAAAGAACGTACTAATACGAACAAAACGAAAAGAGGTGCCTTAGGCAAATTTTTTTTGTCAATAAACACGGACCAATCAATCGAATATTGAGATTGATGGAATCGATCGAACACTGCTTGAAACCGGATCTTATGCACTTGAAAAAGGTTCTTCTGCTCAGAAACGAAATGTTCCAAATGTTCCTGGAAATTATTGCCCCCCTTGGACCGTTTGTATCTATATGCCGCAGGATCCCAATTCATGGATCTCTCGATAAAAAGAAGAGGATCGAAGCTTTTCTTCTTACCTTTTTTCAAACTCGATAAAGATCCGTTGACCGTATATTTCATTAGAGTTCTATGACTCAGAGTATCGTTTCCTATTTGAGCTCTTGGAATTCCAGACTCGACGTTGCGAGCGGATCTATTCATTAAAAAGAATCGATCCAATACCTTTCTTATGTACCCTTGGGTGTTCTCTTGGATGTGAATCAGATTTCGGATCAATCTATATTGATTGACTGTCCCCATTATGTTGTTGATAGCAAATACCACTTTTTTTTGTTTTGTATCTTCCAAATCATTACGACAGGAGATCCGGACCCGTTTTTTTCTGATCCTTCCAAAAAGAGATTCATTCTCTTCATAAAAATCATAAAAAAGAGGAGGTAGAACCAATAAAGATTTCTTTTTCGACTCATCCCTGGAGTCGAATACCTCACTCAAGGATTTTTTTTGATCCAATCCGTAGGAATCAATAGAAAAGAAAAATCCCTTATGATACACCAGACCTGGCTCGGTTATTGATAGAGTGAACCGATCGACCCTTTCTTCAAATCGCTCTTCTGATTCAAAATAGCGATCTAAGGTGTATCCCCCCCTGCTCCGGTCATGGAATAGGTTCAATAAATCCAAAATTGGATTTTTTTTTAAAAATGAAATCTTTTTGGAACTGTCCACATCCAGTTCATCCTTCGGAACCCTCTCACATTCCGCATTTATTGAAATAGGATAAATTGAGACGGTCTTTTGTAAATACGTAAGGATCTTGAATAGATCCACTATTTCTTTAATTTCCGATCGCCTGTAGGGAACAAAAGAAAGGTCTTGTTCTTTCTTCAACAATTTCTGATCTCTAGTGAACCTCTCAGTAGGATTCGAACTCAAATAAAGTTCTGACCATCGGTCAGAGAAAAAAGAACGAAGGGATCTTGTAGAATTTCCAAGAAATTCTTGGATTTCTTCCTCTGTTCCTTCCAAGCAAGAAGAGGGATGCCAAAGAATCGATTCTTCTTTGAGTTGTTGAATATCTCTTTGATTGATCAATTTTGGATATTCTGAATGCTCAAGACACTCTAGATATTTGCTATTTTTCTCTTTGAATGAGATCCGAATCCCACAAACAGTTTCAAGACCTATTTTACAACTGGAATCCCTCTTTTTTCCGATCCAGCTTCTCCACCACCGCGAACCCCAGCTAGATTCGGGCATGATCAACTTTTTAGTTATTGGGAGAGCCCAAGTACTCTCTTTCGGATCCAAGAAAGAGCTCCCAGGGATCTTTTTTCCGTTTGGAAGATAGAGGAGCGGAAGAATCAACCTATTGATATTGGAAAATCCAAAAGATTCTTCCAATGTATCATTTCTGTGTCCAATGGGATTCAGTGGTATAGGAAGAATCCCTGTCAAATAGAGATTTTTTCTGGCGATCATATTTCGACCGCTCATCCTGTATATAAGGACCATTACTACAAATAGCACTACACCTCTGATCGTGAAATATCGAGTCTTTCT